AAAATGATCCCACAAACAAAGGAATTGTACAATACGAAATAACATAAAACAGACTAATTCTAAAAATGTGGACCTTCCGCTCAAATTGTCCCATTTTGTTTGGACAAGGAGAGATATGAAATATTTGAATCAGATTGGATTTCATTACAATTTCGTAGTATACCAATGAACGGAACTATTACTATTTCATCTAAGATTTCATCTAAGTTGAATAACCAAGGACTTTCTTTTACTACGGATTTTGATAACTCTAGAAGTTTTGATTTGGTTATGATCCAAAGAGGAAAAAGAATAATTATTCCATGATAAAATAGAGTGGAGTAACCATCCGTTTTGTTTACATGACGTGTATACGTCATGCCATACAATGGAAATAAAAATCCATGGGGCGATTCATGAATTTGTAATAGATCCATGGGGTAGCTGATGAGAGAAGTTGGTGTTGAGAAATAGGAAATTTGAAAGGAATTATTCCTATGGAACCATTGATCGGTCATACCTGTACTGCAATAATATGAATGACTCGCTATTCACTCGATTTCTGGTCAATAATAAGATTATGTAGGAGAGATGGCCGAGTGGTTCAAGGCGTAGCATTGGAACTGCTATGTAGGCTTTTGTTTACCGAGGGTTCGAATCCCTCTCTTTCCGTTTCTGTTAATTCACCAACGTGACCGACCACAATGTATCAAATCAAATAACAACTGATACCATTATTCCAGTTCCAGCAATAAAATAAGACTTTTATTTGATCGAAATTCTCTATTCCAGAAATTCTATATTCCTAATTACATTACTGCGGTACGTAAAATACAAATATCGGAAAGAGCAAAAAAGAAAAAAAAATCCTACTGCTGATCTATTTGTAATACGTGAATGAGAAAAATGCGGATCAAGGCCCTTAGATCTATTTACTTCGTCGAAAAGAGGGCAAAATTTTCTGAATCTTTCTTTGTTATTTTCGTTAGGTTCAAGTCTGGCGGGAATAATATTCTACGACTAACAACTCATTTATTTTCAAACCGATCCATTTACTATCTATTATTTGATTTACTAATCCTTTATATTGGAATGAGTCAATAGTCAAATGTTTTGGCAATTCCTCGGGGGGGGGTGAAGCAATATAATTTTGAATCAGAGCTTTCGATCTTTGTTTATCCTTCGTAGTAATAATATCTCGGGGTTTGCAACGATAACTTGGTATATCCACTATACGACCATTAACTAAAATATGTCTATGGTTAACTAATTGCCTAGCTCCAGGAATGGTCGAAGCCATACCCAATCGAAAAAGGATGTTATCCAAACGCATCTCAAGTAGTTGTAGTAAAACCTGACCTGTTGACCCTTTGGCTTTTCCAGCGATATGTACATATCTAACTAATTGTCGCTCCGTCAGACCATAATGAAAACGCAATTTCTGTTTTTCTTCTAGACGAATACGATATTGCGATCTTTTCCCAGAACGCAATTGGGTTTTAAGATCACTTCCGGATTTAGGTCTTTTACTAGTTAGTCCTGGTAAAGTCCCCAGACGGCGTATTTTTTTGAAACGAGGTCCTCGATAACGAGACATAAAGACTCCTTTTTTATTTTATTGAAATTTCATTTTACAGAATAAATCTTAAATTAAGACTGAACTAAAGGATAAACAAAGCAAAGCTAAATTTACTGAAGTATTACAAAGTAGAATGAAATGAATTCTATTAATATCCGGATTTTTTGTATATGTATATATAGGAAGTTGAGGCTCCGTTTTATGATTTGTTCTGTAGAGATCTAATTGCTCCAATCCATTTTTTATTCATAGTTACAAGTTACCACGACATAATAGATCGGTGATCCAACATTTTGAGAAAAGGGGAGATTATCAATCATGGAAAAATCGATAGAGAAAAAAAGCCGGCTATCGGAATCGAACCGATGACCATCGCATTACAAATGCGATGCTCTAACCTCTGAGCTAAGCGGGCTCACATAACAGAAATAGAAATAGTATAACAAATAGAAATAGTGTATAGGAATTCAGGAAACTGCTGGATCTTAGCTTAGGGCTATTAGCTATTAATTTAATATGAACTATATAGTTCATAGTTCTATTGTTATATCTATATCATTATATCTATATTATTAGTTATAACTAATATAACTAATAATATAGAACTAGATATGACTAAATAGAATTCTATTTTTCTAATAGATATTTTTCTAATAGAAATATATGACTAATTAGTATATGACTAATTAGTAGAATTTTCATTCTATCATATTAATTACATTAATTATTATTTATACATTCTAATTTATACATTCTATTTTTTTTTACTAATTTATACATTCTATTTTTTTTTTATGCATTTTATACATTTTATAAACTCTGATTATAAAAAATCTAATTATTTCTTAATAGAAAATTTATTTATTTCTTTTCTTAAAGTAAAGCAGTTATAGCAATAATTATAGCGTATAGCGAGCGGATCGGTCCTAAGAAAAGATAAGATAAGGATAAAGATACAATACAAATTAGAATGAGACATTCTTCTGGTTTCATTCGGAAAAGGAAGAGATAGGACGAAAAAAAAAGAAGAATGAATATCGACCGTTCCAGTATTCCAAATCGCACTGTAAAAAAAAAAGGGAGGGAGAAACATATATATATGGGATATATCTATCCATATTGAATTGCGGATACATCAATGATAGAATCATTTCTGATTGAAACAAGGTTTATCCAATAGAAATAAACTGATAGAGCATCGCCAAAAAAATCAAATAGCATATACTTTTTCGATATGGGAATCATTCATTATCTAATGAATTCAACGGTTCCAAAATAAATGAAAAAGATGGGTGGAATTCCAACCGGATCTTGGTCTCAAATCAAAAGGGGATATGGCGAAATTGGTAGACGCTACGGACTTGATTGGATTGAGCCTTGGTATGGAAACCTACTAAGTGGTAACTTCCAAATTCAGAGAAACCCTGGAATTAAAAATGGGCAATCCTGAGCCAAATCTTTATTTTGAGAAAACAAGGGTTTCTAAAACTAGAATAAAAAAAGGATAGGTGCAGAGACTCAATGGAAGCTGTTCTAACGAATGGAGTTGACTACGTTGTGTTGGTAGCTGGAATTCCTCTATCGAAATTACAGAAAGGACGGCCCTACATATCTAATACGTACGTATACATACTAACATATCAAACGATTAATCACGACCCGAATCTATCGAATATATATATGAAAGAAAAAATTCAGAGTTATTGTGAATCCATTCCAATCGAAGTTGAAGGAAGAATCGAATATTCAGTGATCAAATCATTCATTCCAGAGTTTGATAGATCTTTTGAAAAACTGATTAATCGGACGAGAATAAAGAGAGAGTCCCGTTCTACATGTCAATACCGACAACAATGAAATTTATAGTAAGAGGAAAATCCGTCGACTTTAGAAATCGTGAGGGTTCAAGTCCCTCTATCCCCAACAAAAAGTCCATTTTACTTCCCATTTTACTTCCTAACTATTTATCCTCTTTTTTTCATCAGTGGTTCAAACAAAATTCACTATCTTTCTTTCTCATTCACTCTACTCTTTCACAAATGGATCCGAAGAGAAATCTTTGGATCTTATCCCAATTTGGATAGATACGATACCTGTACAAATGAACATATATGGGCAAGGAATCTCTATTATTGAATCATTCACAGTCCATATCATTATCCTTACATTTATTAGATAAAATTTTTGAATACTTTACTTTATTTAGATTTAGTCCCTTTAATTGACATAGATACAAGTACTCTACTAGGATGATGCACGGGAAATGGTCGGGATAGCTCAGTTGGTAGAGCAGAGGACTGAAAATCCTCGTGTCACCAGTTCAAATCTGGTTCCTGACACATGAATAATATATCGGATAGATATTCATACAAATTAATCGAGACAGATCAGGATATATATTCGTTAATAGTCAAGAGCATGATACATACTTATTCATCTAGCGTATAGATATATACCTCCATTTTTAGAGATGGGTAAAAAATATATGTATGGTTATGGTAAAGAACTAAAGTGGGATTATGTTCCCTTTTTTTGTTTCTTTTTTCTTTCTTGTTTGTTCATATTGTGCTTTCTCTCACTCAAAAAGAGTGTTAAGTCTTCATATATATATATCAAAAAAAAAAAATAAAAAAGTTTTATTAAAAAAAAACTTAAAAAAAGTATAGAGGGGTTGAAGGATAGGAATAGACAGGATGCATTTCAGACACAGTACAAATAAAATTCAATCCCTTTTTATTTCGGCATTTCGCTTTTTCTTTTATATTATTCTATTTCTTCACTCTTGCTTACGTTACTTTCCGAGGTCTGTCTAAGTGATGTGCGCGGTACAAAGTTCATGGTGCAGAACTCTTTTGATTCATCTTTTTGTTTCTGCTCATACAAAATAGATATGATCTTTTCCAAATTCGGGAATAGCAATGAAGCCTTTTTTAGGCCTATCCATAATACGAATTAGAGTCCAGTTACTCTGTTTCATCTAGAACAGAACGTAAAAATATTCCTTGACTTGAATGAAATCTGGAGTTGTGTCGTATAAGTGAACATTAGTTTCCTTATCATTCAATGAGCATCTTGTATTTCATAGAAATTCGGGGTAATATAGTCCTTACGTAAGGGCCAGCCTATCCAACTTTCAGGCATCAAGATACGTTTAAGGCGTGGATGATTATCATAAGAGATTCCCAACATATCATAAGATTCGCGTTCTTGAAAATCAGCACTTTTCCAAATCCAGAAAACAGACGAGATTCTAGGATTATTCTTTGGTACAAATACTTTTATGCATACTTCTTCTGGTTTATCTACACTATATTGTATTCTCGTAAGATGATACACACTAGCTAAAAATCCGCCTGGTGCTACATCATAGGCACACTGGGAGCGTAAATAATTGTAACCATATACATATGAAATGACAGCAATGGAGTACCAATCCTCGGTT